AGTAATCGGGGGTGTAATAAAAAAAATCTGAAAAAAAAAATTAGAAAATTCTAGGGTTGACGCGTAGACTTAAATAAAATTAGTAAAAGCAGATTTTATTCCATTTTTTTTTCAATTTCAGATCTTTTTTGTCTAAAAATTCATCGGATGAGTCTTTTTAACTTTAACAAAAAAGGCCCGGCTGGGGACTGACCAGGCCAGGCTATTAAAATAAAAAAGATCTTTTACTTGTGTTTTGACGAGACAAAATAAAAAAAAGGATTCTCTATTTCTATTATTGTGGTTTTATTTATTTCTCTTTTGAGTTCGCGCCTTTTCTTTATCTAATCTTTATCGAAATTTTTGATATAAATAGAATTACTGAGAAAGTTCTATAAAAAAAGTTATATAATAGTAATATATATATATTATATATAAATAGGTGATAAATATATTTATATAATAAAAAAGAAATTATCTATATATAATAAAATATAGAAAATGAAAAAATATATATAATCTAAAGAATAATCTATAAAAAAAATAAAGCTTTTTAAGAATAAAGTGGAGAAGGTTCTTTTTCAAGCCTTTTTTTGTCTAATGACCCTAATAAGTATCCCTTTTCGATTAGGAGAGATGGCTGAGTGGACTAAAGCGTTGGATTGCTAATCCATTGTACGAGTTAATCGTACCGAGGGTTCGAATCCCTCTCTTTCCCTTTTTCCTTTTGATGATGTGTAATAGATAAAATCCTACTAAAATTCGAGCATTTCCACTAATTAAATAAAGCAATAAAAAACCTTTCTTTTTTATTCTTCACGTCCCGGATTACGTCCTGGATCATTAGATAGGAATCCAAATATAAAGAGAGAAACAAAGAATATAACTACAGTGTATACAAAAAGTTTGAGAGTAAGCATTACACAATCTCCAAGATCTTACTAAAAAAAAAAAGAGAATAGATTCTCTATTTTTATACCAAATATCTAATTTTGATACCAATAAATCAAGTGATTTATTTTTTTCTCGAAAAAAAATAAAAAAAAAGGGTTTCAGAACGTCATTTGTAATAAGATAATAGTCGAGGCTTTCATATTCAAACAGATTTGCATACCAACATCTAGATATTTTTTTTGGTGAACTCGAATCTAATTAGGTTCTTTCAGTTAGGGAAAAGACGATAAAATTTAGGAAATAGAATGATCCAGATTTAGTATGGCTACCAAAAAAATTGCATGTTTGAATTGAGAGTTCGCTCATACGTCACGATTTTTTTGATCTTTTGAATTGTTGGAAGAATAAAAATCGTGAATTTTTTTAAGACAGTATTAAGAATTTCATCGAAAACTTACAGCGGCTTGCCAAACAAAGGCTAAGAGAAGAAAGAAAAGAGGTATTACGGGCATAACATCTACGATTGGATTTAAAAAGGCGTAGGCCTCCGGCAATTTGGCGACTAAAAAAGTGCTTGAAAAAAGGGCAGAATTCAAACAAATACAGATCAAATTAAATATATTAAGCATAACAAAAATTGGTGTTCTTGTGGATAATTTTATTTTGATTGAGTTATTAATATATTTTTTATATAAGGAAAAAATAAAAAAAGATAGTCTAAAAAGACTTTGTTGAACTTACTCAATCAAAAATCCTTTTATTCTCTTATGAGAATTAAAGAAATAATATTTTCATACAATATCTTAATTGAATTCTATGTAATGATCAATAAAGTAAGTTTGCTTTGCTATCTACACGTGTCAAAACTCTAGCACCAATGTAATCTATATTTAATTTGGGCTTAAATTGAATTGACGAACAACCAATAGCAATATTACTCTTTTAGTAGTCTTGAATAAAAATCGAAATGGGGCGTAGCCAAGCGGTAAGGCAACGGGTTTTGGTCCCGCTATTCGGAGGTTCGAATCCTTCCGTCCCAGAGTACCGGAATCAATCTTCTATTGCCTTTGTACACCATCTTTCTCTTTCTGTTTAAAAATCTAATAGTTTTGAAGAATAAAATATTGAAATGAAAAGAAGAAAAAACTTATTTTGCAGCATTTCAACCGAATTCAAAAAAATCTATTTGCTTTTTTAATTTGTGTGTGATGCGGGTAAGTAAGGTAGAACCATAGATTTTAAGAGTTTTAAAAAATCTATATTTATATATATAAATATAGATTTCGATTCAAATTTTAGATTTTACATATATACAATCTAATATGGGATTCGTTTGAATTCTGCCTGAACCTTTTACGCGTAAATTCACTATTCCATTCATAAAGAAAGAAAAAAGTATAGATTACGATATACTGACTGAACTATGACTATTCATGATTTCATACTTGAATCAATTACACAAACTAGAGGAATGTTATGGTAAAACTTCGTTTAAAACGATGTGGTAGAAAGCAACGTGCGACTTGAATTGAAGGACATGATCTGCTGTGGATTTTTTGATCCGCCACTTTTTATATAGGAATATAGGTGCTCTTGGCTCGACATTTTGTGTTCTATTTTACTAAAGTTCTACACTTTTTTGGAATATAAAAAAGAGTACAGGATGGAGCTCGAGGAGAATATAAAGTTTTTATTCCTTTTGCAGGAGTAAGGATCTAGGGTTAGTGCGAATCAATAAGTTGGAACAACTTCGTAAGTCTTTTTATTTTTATATTGAAAAAAAAAAAGCCCTTTCAAGCAATTTTACAATGGAAAAGGGAATTTTCTGAAAATTGTAAAATTCTTTGCATAAAAAGTATATCATGCGTGAATCAAGCGTTTATATGATTCTTTGATAGAAAGAAAAGAAATCATAAACAAAATAAGGGGCTTGTTGCTGCCCTTTTTTAATAAAACGATTCAAGATCACCGAAGTCATGTCTAAACCCAAAGATTCAAAGTAAGGATAAAGAATCCTGAAACAAGGAAATCCAGTTTTCAATTGTTTGAACAACTAGATTAGAATGAAGAATTAAAATTGATTCTAAAAAAACGAGACAAACAAAAAAAGGGTTAGAGACTACTCAATAAAAAAAGTACTTACGGATTCTCTGTTGAGATATTTGAGAGTTATTTAACTTGAGTTATGAGAATACGAATGTTACGAATGCTTTTTATGGAAAAAAATATTTAGGGTTTCAATACTGGCTAATTTATTTAATCTTTTTATTAATCTATTTAATATTTGAATTTTATACAGAGAGGTAACTTCTATTCATTGCATTTTTTTTCTCGAGCCGTACGAGGCCAAAACCTCTTATACGTTTCTAAGGGGGGGGTATTATTCATATACATCTATCCCAATGAGCCGTTTATCGAATCGTTGCAATTGATGTTCGATCCCGAAGAGAAGGAAGAGATCTTCACAAGGTGGGTTTTTATGATCCGATAACAAATCAAACTTATTTAAATCTTCCTGCTATTCTCGATTTTCTTAAAAAAGGCGCTCAACCAACAAGAACAGTTCATGATATTTCAAAGAAGGCAGGGATTTTTACGGAATTTAAGTCTTAATAAAACGAAATTGAATTAATGAAATATAAAAAAGAGGATGTGAAAGACTCGTATATAGCTTGGTATAAAATTTTATCTACTCTTTTCTTTCCTCCTCTTTCGCTCCCATCATATTTTTTTTTGATTTATTCGAATTTCGATTTATTATTAGCTAAGGTACGAATACTCAAAAATACCCTGCTAACAACTACCATGTTTTATAATCATAAACAAATTTATGAAAACAATTTTGGATCTATATTATATAAATTCTAATTTTTGTATAAATACAAAATTTTACTGTATAGAAAATAATACTGTATATAAAATAATATATTAATTCTGAATAAAACTAATATATATATATTAATATATTAGTTTATAAATATATATATTATTATATGAATAATTTATTCATTATTCATAACAAATTAAAGGCCATAAAAAATGGGTCTAAAAAAAGTATAAAAAGATTTGAGATTACCCTAACTGGCTTAGTTTTTATTCATTGTATGAACTAACAAACCAAGGGGTTAAGCTTTTTTATTTATTTTTTCTATTCTTTTCACTATATTAAAAATTAACAATCATATTGACAACAGTGTATGGACCAAATATAATTCTCTCATAGATAAATAGATTTATTTATCCCTGACGCACACATGACTGGATTTTTCTTTTTTTTTTTTCTTTATTCTGGTTGTATCTACATATTTGCAGTACTTTCTTTTTTTGTTTTTTGGGGGTTGCTAACTCAACGGTAGAGTACTCGGCTTTTAAGTGCGACTAGCATCTTTTACACATTTGTATGAAGAAAAGGATTCGTCCAGATCCGCGGTAGAGTTTGTAAGACCACGACTGATCCTGAAAGGAATGAATGGAAAAAATAGCATGTCGTATCGAGGGAGAATTCAAATAACATTTTTTTTTTTGCTTTCCTGATCGGTACAACCTTCGTTTTCGATGTCGAAAAAAAAAAAAAAGAATTCCAATTTGGGTCAAGTGAATAAATATAAATGGATGGATAAAAAACCCAGTTTTCCTGATTCCAGGAAAAAAAAAAGAAACGAGCTTCCATTCGTAATTTGAAAAATTACCCGATCTAATTAAATGTTAAAAATAGATTAGTGCCTAATACGGGTATGGGAAGGAATTTTTTTCTTGCGTGTTATTATTTTTCATGAGTCCTAATTATTTTTTCCCTAGTCCGTTTGGGTTAGGTTGTAGATGGATGTGTAAAAGAAGCAGTATATTGATAAAAAAAATATATATATATATTTCCAAAATCAAAAGAGCGATTAGGTTAAAAAATAAAGGATTTCTAATCATCTTGTTTTGTTATTCTATAATATAACGAACAGAAACCTATTAAAGATAGAGAATCCGGTTAGCAGTCTACCTGTTTATGAGGTATCTATTGCTTTCGTAGTCTAATACCTTATTTTGACTGTATCGCACTATGTGTCATTTCAGAACTCAAGAAAATAACGACTTTACCTTCAGTTCAAATCGAATTTCAATCCAAATGGAGAAAT